GTCAGAGGCTAACTCTATAACCGAACTAGATATTAAAAGAGTACATATTCGCCCGCGAATTTTTTTATTTTTTATTGGATTACTAAATGAGAGGTGAGCCACTACAATAAAAGGAAAAAAAGAATTCATTATACGACTAATCTCATTATACGACTAATAACATTATAAGATACTATGTTTTTAAAAATGACATTACATTATTTATATTTAGAAACTATAACTCTAAATAATTAGTTTTTTAGTTTAATAATTAGTTTATAAATTAAAAAAAAATGATCCATTCTAAATAATTATCTATTATCTAAATTATCTTTAAATTATCTATCTATAAATCTATAAGATAATAGAACTAGAAGATAATAGAAATAATATATATTACAAATAATAGAAATAGAAAAATAGAAATATAAAAAATAATAATAGAAGAATAAAATAATAAATAATATAAATAGAAATATATGTTTTAGTTATCACAAACAGGATAGAAAAATTTTTTATAGATTAGATGAAATTAAAAAAAAAATACTAAGATTGAGCATATAATTCATTAAGTAGATTAAGTACATGGATATAATTAAATTAGAAAATGGAATTAAAATTTTCTCACTCTTTTTATTCGCGAGGAGCTGGATGAGACGAAACTCTCATGTCCAGTTCTGTAGTAGAGATGGAATTGCGAAACAACCATCAACTATAACCCTAAAAGAACCAGATTCCGTAAACAACACAGAGGAAGAATGAAGGGAATATCTTATCGAGGTAATCGTATTTGTTTCGGTCGATATGCTCTTCAAGCACTCGAACCCACTTGGATAACATCTCGACAAATAGAAGCGGGACGCCGGGCAATGACACGAAATGTACGTCGTGGTGGAAAAATATGGGTCCGTATATTTCCAGATAAACCCGTTACAGTAAGACCTGCGGAAACACGGATGGGGTCGGGAAAAGGATCCCCCGAATATTGGGTAGCTGTTGTTAAACCAGGTAGAATACTTTATGAAATGGGGGGAGTAGCAGAAAATATAGCCAGAAAGGCTATTGAAATAGCAGCGTCAAAAATGCCTATACGAACTCAATTTATTATTTCATAATAGAAATAAAAAACCAAAGAAAAGAAGTCTTGGGGATAAAAAATTGCCGATTTTTTTGGACAAAGAGAATATTTCTTTTTTTTTTTCTTAGCCTTTTTTTTTTTTTCATTGTAAAGAACAGATTTTAAAATGATATGATTCAACCACAGACTCTTTTGAATGTAGCGGATAACAGTGGGGCCCGAAAATTGATGTGTATTCGAATTGTAGGAGCTAGTAATCGCCGATATGCTCATATTGGTGACGTTATTGTTGCTGTGATCAAAGAAGCAGTACCAAATATGCCTCTAGAAAGATCTGAAGTGATCCGAGCTGTAATTGTACGCACTTGTAAAGAACTCAAACGTGACAACGGTATGATAATACGATATGATGACAACGCTGCAGTTGTTATTGATCAAGAAGGAAATCCAAAAGGAACTCGAGTTTTTGGTGCGATCGCACGGGAATTGAGACAATTAAATTTTACTAAAATCATTTCATTAGCCCCCGAGGTATTATAAGATGAGACTCTAATTATAGTTCTAGCAAGGTTTCTTTGAATTCGAACGAAATCCATTAATTACTAGATTGTGTTTTACGTATATACCTTGAAGAAAATTATTAATTATTATAAAAGAGCATGTTTCTTGTATCTCAATTTTGAAATACCAAAAATTTTAGTTCATCATGGGTAGGGACACTATTGCTGATATAATAACCTCTATACGAAATGCTGACATGAATAGAAAAGGAACAGTTCGAATAGTATCTACTAATATCACCGAAAATATTGTTAAAATACTTTTACGAGAAGGTTTTATACAAAACGTGAGAAAACATCGTGAAAGCAACAAATCCTTTTTGGTTTTAAACCTGCAACATAGAAGGAATAAGAAAGGGCCATATAGAACTTTTTTAAATTTAAAACGAATAAGTCGCCCCGGTCTACGAATCTATTCTAACTATCAACAAATTCCTAAAATTTTAGGTGGAATGGGGATTGTAATTCTTTCTACTTCTCGTGGTATAAGGACAGACCGAGAGGCTCGACTAGAAGGAATCGGTGGAGAAATTTTGTGTTATATATGGTAATCCCTCTGATATTCGAATTAAATACGAAACTTACTATTTGTGAAAAAAAAAAGAGAAAAGACGGGTTGTCTAATATCACTCCTCCTCTATTAGTTGATACTTCAAGGAGGTTTTACCTGGAATGAAAGAACAAAAATGGGTTCATGAAGGTTTAATTACTGAATCACTCCCCAATGGTATGTTCCGGGTTCGTTTAGATAATGAAGATCTGATTCTAGGTTATGTTTCGGGAAGGATCCGACGTAGTTTTATTCGGATACTACCAGGAGATAGAGTCAAAATTGAAGTAAGTCGTTATGATTCAAGCAGAGGGCGTATAATTTATAGACTTCGAAACAAGGATTCGAACGATTAGATGTTTTTTTCAACATGCATTTCATGGAGATACAATTTTCGGTTCAAAATTTCAAGAAACTTATTTTCTTCCAAGAACAAGAAATAGATTCGAAATTAATTGTTAATTTAAGATAAGGAATGACAAATATGAAAATAAGGGCCTCCGTTCGAAAAATTTGTGAAAAATGTCGACTAATCCGTAGGCGGGGGCGAATTATAGTAATTTGTTCCAACCCTAGACATAAACAAAGGCAAGGATAATCTTTCTAAAATTAGAAAAGGAAACTTCGAAAGAACACGATGTACAAATACGGATCTGTTTTAACATGAAATGGATATATCCATATATCTCTAACTCATATTTATGAGATGATAAAATATGGCAAAAACTATACCAAAAATTGGTTCACGTAGGAATGGACGTCTTAGTGCACGTAAGAGTACACGTAAAATACCAAAAGGCGTTATTCATGTTCAAGCAAGTTTCAACAATACCATTGTGACTGTTACAGATGTAAGGGGTCGGGTGGTTTCGTGGGCCTCTGCCGGTACTTGTGGATTCAGAGGTACAAGAAGAGGGACGCCGTTTGCTGCTCAAACCGCAGCAGGAAATGCTATTCGTACAGTAGTAGAGCAAGGTATGCAACGGGCGGAAGTTATGATAAAAGGTCCCGGTCTTGGAAGAGATGCAGCATTACGAGCTATTCGTAGAAGTGGTATACTATTAAGTTTCGTACGGGATGTAACCCCCATGCCACATAATGGATGTAGACCCCCTAAAAAAAGGCGCGTGTAGAAAGAAACATTGAAAAGATTTCAATGTTCAAGAGAAATAAATAATTTAATGATCTGATCAAATAATATTATGGTTCGAGAGAAAGTAAGAGTATCTACTCGGACACTACAGTGGAAGTGTGTTGAATCAAGAGCAGACAATAAGCGTCTTTATTATGGACGCTTCCTTTTGTCTCCACTTAGGAAAGGGCAAGCCGACACAATAGGGATTGCGATGCGAAGAGCTTTGCTTGGAGAAATAGAAGGAACATGTATCACACGTGCAAAATCTGAGAAAATACCACATGAATATTCTACCCTAGTAGGTATTCAAGAATCAGTACATGAAATTTTAATGAATTTGAAAGAAGTTGTGTTGAGAAGTAATCTCTGTGGAACTCACAACGCGTCGATTTGTTTCAGGGGTCCCGGGTCTGTAACTGCTCAGGATATCATTATCCCACCTTCTGTGGAAATCGTGGATAATACGCAGCATATAGCGAGTCTGACGGAACCAATTGATTTGTGTATTGGATTACAAATAGAAAAAAATCGAGGATATTGTATAAAAACGCCAAATAACTGTCAAGACGGAAGTTATCCTATAGATGCTGTATTCATGCCTGTTCGAAATGCGAATCATAGTATTCATTCTTATGGGAATGGTAATGAAAAACACGAATTACTTTTTCTCGAAATATGGACAAATGGAAGTTTAACTCCTAAAGAAGCACTTCATGAAGCCTCCCGGAATTTGATTGATTTATTTATTCCTTTTCTACATGCAGAAGAAGGAAACTTATTTTTAGATTTAGAGGACAACCAAGACAAGTTTCCTTTACCCCTTTTTACTTTTCATAATAGAGTGGCTAAACTAAGAAAAAACAAAAAAGAAATAGCATTCAAATATATTTTTATTGACCAATCAGAATTATCTCCCAGGATCTATACTTGTCTTAAAAGGTCCAATATACATACATTATTGGACCTTTTGAATAAGAGTCAAGAAGATCTTATGAAAATGGAACATTTTCGCATAGAAGATGTAAAACAGATATTGGGCATTGTAGAAAAGCATTTTTCAATTAATTTACGGAAAAATAAGTTTTAAATCCAGGGGTTTCTTTCATTTTTTCTCAGGAGTTTATTTTGAATCTTTACCACAATACATAGATTCAGAATAGATCCAGAAAAAAATAGATGTATCTAGGGATAATTCACTTTGAAACGGCTATTCCCTAGATACAAGCGTCGTGATATTTTATTTCACAATTGAATCAATTTGAAAAAGACCTAAAGTTAGGGATTTATCAATCGGCAAGGTTGCTCCAATACCTAACCAAAGGGCCACGATAGTACCAATCAAAAAGACAGTTGTTGCTACGGGGCGACGAAATGGATTTTGAAATTTATTAACATTCTCCAAAAAAGGTACTGTTAATAATCCCGCAGGTACTGAAACCATTAAAAGAACACCCAATAACTTATTGGGTACTGTACGAAGCATTTGAAATACAGGAAAGAAATACCATTCAGGTAATATTTCCAAAGGAGTTGCAAATGGATCGGCGGGTTCACCAATCATTGATGGTTCTAAAACCGCTAAGCCTACGTTACATGCAATAGTACCTAAAATGACTACTGGAAAAATATATAAAAGATCATTTGGCCATGCGGGTTCTCCATAATAATTATGGCCCATACCTTTAGCCAATTTAGCTCTTAATACAGGATCATTCAAGTCAGGTTTTTTTGTTATTAGGATAGGTGAATTCTTATAGATCCATCCTCCAAAGGAACCGGACATGATAATTTTTCATCATCCGGCTCGAGCAAGAATCAAAAGATCAAAATGAATCCACAATGAATCCATATAAAAAAATTTCTATTTTCTATATCTAGAAATCTATATGGAAGCGATATCCACACATATATGAATGATTCTTAGATAGATAAGACTTTTAGATAGATAAGACTTTGCTGAATTCTTAAGTTCTTACAGGTAAATGCTCAATACCCAAGTATGCTTACAAAATTGATCATGATCAAGTGCTTTCTGGGTCGTCTCAAACCTTGCGATTGGTGTTTATCCCCCAAAAATCTTGAGACCTTTTTATATACAAAAGATTTCCTTGTTACTAATAGAGTAGAGCCTCGATTCTTCGGTAGATCCCTTGTTTCACTCCGATAGTATCATAAATCGGGTCGATGCAGAGGAAATGAATGCATTACCCTACTATAATATTAAGTAAGAAGTAAGCGAAATAGATAAAAGATCTCGCTATCATGCCACATCACTTCACTTATTATATTATATTATACTGGATCTTACGAAGCCTGTTCATGCATAACATGAATCGGGTATGATCATAGAAGGGATTCTCTTCAAGCGAACCAGCCTATCCTCTGGATGGAGTTTACGCAGTAGTTAGAACAAAGACACTTTTATTCAAATGTGGCAGATAACATATATCTACACAGCCCAATGAATAGTTCAAGTCACACACTCCCATAATCCATTTTCTATTTGGAGAATTCACTTCAACTATTCGTGTCAAATAATACAATAGAATGAGTTGAAGGAAAATATCCAAATACATGTCTTATTCTTTTCAATAATCCATACTTGTAGCAATGAAATACTATTGTTCCTCCCTGAAGTGAGAAAATATTAATTAGAAATATCTAGGATCTATCTTATCTATAAAGGACCAGAAATTCCTTGCTTACGTATCATTGGGAAGTGCATTAACATAAATACGGCGGTAAGGAGCGGTAATACAAAAGTGTGTAAACTATAAAAACGAGTCAAAGTGGATTGTCCCACACTGGCACTTCCACGTAATAACTCTACCAAAGGTGATCCTATTACAGGAATAGCGTCAGGTACGCCTGTTACAATTTTGACTGCCCAGTACCCAACTTGGTCCCGAGGTAAGGAATAACCAGTTACGCCAAAAGATGCGGTCAATACACCCAGAACCACACCTGTAACCCAAGTCAATTCTCGAGGTTTTTTAAATCCACCGGTGAGATACACACGAAATACGTGCAAGATCATCATTAGGACCATCATACTTGCCGACCAGCGATGAACTGATCGAATTAACCAACCAAAGTTAGCCTCAGTCATTATGTATTGAACAGAAGCAAAAGCCTCAGTAACAGTCGGCCGGTAGTAAAAAGTCATAGCAAACCCCGTAGCTACTTGTACTAAAAAACAAGTAAGCGTAATTCCCCCTAGACAATAAAATATGTTGACATGAGGAGGAACGTATTTACTAGTTATATCATCTGCAATTGCCTGAATCTCGAGACGTTCTTCGAACCAATCATAGACTTTATTGAGATAGGTAAACCAAAAAAAAAGGGGTTCCCCCTCCGAGAACCGTATATGAGAATTTCATCTCGTACAGCTCAAGCAGAAACACCAAAATACTGGTTACAGCGGATATGTAATAAAAAGTTTGAAATTTCTTACTTTTTTGATTCAATCTTCTTTGAAGATACGAAAAAAAAATCCGAAAACTCTTCTTTGTGGTGATAATGCCAAAATATCAAGTCGGCTCATTTATCTTTATGTTGGTCGTTACCGGCCTCTTGAATCTTCTCATTCCCATTTCGTTTTCTTTTATTTGTATTTGTTATTTGTATGGAATGTGGCTTTTGCTTTATTTATTATTGATAGGAATTCTCTTGTCAAGACCCTCTAGAATCGATTAAAACCTTAGATTCATACTAGAAAAACACGATGATTCAATAAAACTTTCAAGCTAAACCCCAAGATTCCCTGAGTAAGAACCATTGGATCATCACTTATTTAAGAAATAGATAGAATGACAATGACTCATAATCCGAAGAAACTTTTGTCTTTTAGTTAAAATAAGCATAAACAGCACGAGTTTGAAATAGAATTTCTAACTCATTGAAAATTTATTTGAGTCCGGCCATGGGGTCTGGATGTTAAATAAGAATCATAGTTCAACTATTTCGTGATCCATTTCATATATTCCGTGTTTCAGATACTAAAATCAATATCCGACGGGGGAAAACCCATCTTATCTATATCAAGATGACAGACTCATTTTCTGTACTATCACTAGGATCAATTCTAACAAGTCACACACTCATATTCCGGAAATACAGAAACAAAGAAATTCCGCGGTCGAACTACCAAAATAAAAGGGACTATAAATACGAGCCACCTAAATTCTTCACTTTG